TCGGAACAATTATTTATTTCAGGTACCTCTTAAATAAAAAAAAAAAAAGAGAGAAAATGTGGGGAGAAATGACAAGAAGATATTGGAACATGAATTTTGAAGAGATGATGAAAGCAGGAGTTCATTTTGGCCATGGTACTAGGAAATGGAATCCTAGAATGGCACCTTACATATCTTCAAAGCGTAAAGGTATTCATATTACAAATCTTACTCGAACTGCTCGTTTTTTGTCAGAAGCCTGTGATTTAGTTTTTGATGCAGCAAGTATAGGAAAACACTTCTTAATAGTTGGTACCAAAAATAAAGCAGCCAATTCAGTAGCATCAGCTGCAATAAGGGCTCGGTGTCATTATGTTAATAAAAAATGGCTCGGTGGTATGTTAACGAATTGGTCCACTACAGAAATGAGACTTCATAGGTTCAGGAACTTGAGATCGGAACAAAATACGGGGAAACTCAACTGTCTCCCGAAAAGAGATGTAGCAATGTTGAAGAGGCAATTATCTCACTTGCAAACCTATCTGGGCGGGATCAAATATATGACGAGGTTACCCGATATTGTAATCATCGTTGATCAGCAAGAAGAATATACGGCTCTTCGAGAATGTCTCACTTTGGGGATTCCAACAATTTGTTTAATCGATACAAATTGTGACCCGGATCTCGCAAATATTCCGATTCCAGCGAACGATGACGCTATAGCTTCAATCCGATTGATTCTTAACAAATTAGTATCCGCAATTTGTGAGGGCAGTTCTAGCTATATAAGAAATTGTTGATTAATAATAGGATAAGTCAATGACTTTGGAAACTCCATAAATTGATTGAATCGGTTACTATCCCTGAGTCTCAAAAAAGAGATCAAAATCACTGGGGATATTATGTGATCACTTGGGATCCGAAATATACGATTGATTCAAAGTAGACGAGTTGAGAAAGAGATACGAGATGGCTGAATCAAAATAATTCCTTTTTAAGTTCTATTTATGTCAGAGGGCAATATGAATGTTTTACCCTGTTCCATCAACTCACTAAAAGTGTTATACGATATATCCGATGTGGAAGTAGGCCAACATTTTTATTGGCAAATAGGGGGTTTCCAAGTCCATGCCCAAGTACTTATCACTTCTTGGGTTGTAATTGCTATCTTATTAGGTTCAGCCACTATAGCTGTTCGGAATCCACAAACCATTCCAACCGACGGTCAGAATTTCTTCGAATATGTCCTCGAATTCATTCGAGACTTGAGCAAAACTCAGATTGGAGAAGAATATGGTCCTTGGGTTCCCTTTATTGGAACTATGTTCCTATTTATTTTTGTTTCTAACTGGTCAGGTGCCCTTTTACCCCGGAAAATCATACAGTTACCGCATGGAGAGTTAGCTGCACCCACGAATGATATAAATACTACTGTTGCTTTAGCTTTACCTACGTCAGTGGCATATTTCTATGCGGGTCTTACCAAAAAAGGATTGGGTTATTTCGGTAAATACATTCAACCAACTCCAATACTTTTACCAATTAACATCCTAGAAGATTTCACAAAACCCTTATCACTTAGTTTTCGACTTTTCGGGAATATATTAGCGGATGAATTAGTAGTTGTTGTTCTTGTTTCTTTAGTACCTTCGGTGGTTCCTATACCTGTCATGTTCCTTGGATTATTCACAAGCGGGATTCAGGCTCTTATTTTTGCAACTTTAGCCGCAGCTTATATAGGTGAATCCATGGAGGGTCATCATTGACTAGCTTCCGAAATGGTCTTAAAAAAAAGCTTATCCCAACTCATACCGGTATATACGATCTAGAATAGGAGCAAAAAAAAAATGTATGATATTAGAGAATTAAAAAAAAGTAAGGGGGGTCGAGCTGGGTATATGTAAGGGCTCTAAGCCAATCCCTGTATATGTTTCGAAGAATGATTCTAGAATCCGGTTCAATAGAAGATACGGATGGTTTACGTTATTAAAGAAACAATGTCTATGTGATATTAGATATTCACTAGTTATATATGGGCTATCCATATATATTATTTCCCATCCCACTGAATTTAGACGGATTCCAATGCAAGCCCTTCCGTTTTATCTGTGACTGTGGATTGAATGAATAAACAAATGAAGTCAAGCGTGCATATAGAAGAGAAAGAGCGAAGAATTGAAAGAATGGAATGGTTCGGAACAAAGAAATGGAAGAACTGGAACCGTATAGATTTACAAAGACTCCACGGATAGGAACTAAAAACGAGATATCGAAGTAGCTCTGATGATTCAGTAATATTATTATTTCAATTCAGAGTTCTTAGTTCTTTTTTTTTTCGGATAGATCTTAAGTGATGGAATAATGAAGTAATAATTCATCGGTTGATTGTATCATTAACCATTTCTTTTTTTTGGTGCGAGGAACTTAATATGAATCCATTGATTTCTGCCGCTTCCGTTATTGCTGCTGGATTGGCTGTGGGACTTGCTTCTATTGGACCTGGAGTTGGTCAAGGTACTGC